CTGTTCTCCACGGTCGGAATAGGCGGGTCAATTCCCTCCCTGAGAACCGTACTTGAGAGTTTCCTACCTCATACGGCTCGACAACCAACTCTTTTGTTTTGGTATACCTGTTTTTTAACTTTAACTAACCTACTTTAACTTTATATCATATCTAATTGAATGTCTGATTGAATGAGATTTCTTATAGATATTCGGTTTTTCTTGTATTAAACAAAAGAGAGTAATTACATGAGTTTCAAACTTTAATTTTGATTAAATTAATATATTAATTAATATAATAAGTTTTATCTTTTCTCCTACCTTCAGAAAAAAGGGCATGTCCACTGTTTTTAGATATTATAATTTTCTGAAAGGTAACTATCCCGCTTTCATATATAAATTTATATAGAATCTTTGAAAAAGACTTTTTTCATACTTCATAAAAAAGAAAAAGACTTACTGTCTTTAGGATCTGATGCTACACCGCTGCTCAATACCTTAGGGGATCTACTCTATTACATAAGTAGATTCCGAAGATTTATCTCATATTATGATATAAATAAACAGCTCTTGTTGTATCGGTCCAAAACCTTTCCAATTGATCTTTACGGTGCTTCCTCTATCAATTAAATCTTTTATTATCCATAGAAAGAAAGTATTTAGGCATATCCAGTCTTCACTTCATATTTGATCTATGAAGTTTATTTATTTGCTACAGCTGATAAAAAATCGTTTTGTACGATGCTTATGTAGAAAGCCCTTTTTTGTGTTTCTAGTATTTAATTGACTAGCTGTTCGTTCTTTTTTTCTATAGTGGAGATAGTCGCACGTAATGACAGATCACAGCCATATTATTAAAAGCTTGTGGTAAAAAGGGGTTTCGTTCTAATGCCCGAAAATAATATTCTAAAGCTTTGGTATGTTCCCCATTACTTGTGTGGATAAGGCCTATATTATAGAGTATATAACTTCGATCATAGGGGTCAATTTCTAGGCGCATAGCTTCATAATAATTCTGTAATGCTTCCGCATAATTTCCTTCAGATTGAGCTGACATCCGTTACGGTCGTCATTCGTTTTAACGAATTCTCCGTTTCAGAACCGTATGTGAGATTTTCATCTCATACGGCTCCTCCTTTAGGTGCATAATGAAAATAATATATTGAAAAATTTGATGTCATTATGAACTAAGCGGGGCTAATGTTTTTACAAGAAATCCCTAGCCAACCTTCTTGCAAAAGATCTTTTCTTACTACCAAGTGGGTTCATGCTAGATAAAAATAAAAAAGTCAACTCTAAAAATTTCTTTGTTCTCAACGCCCCTAAATTTCCAGGAATTAGCCACTTCAACAGTCTTCAATGGTTATACGGGTATCCAAAGTACGAACGAGATGGATGTTTATTGTTCCAACCATTTTAATTAGTCCCAATCCCAAAGAAAAAGAAGAAGGAAAAGGAATCATTTTGAAGAAAGTTTTCGTGTTGTTGATTTCTCGGCGTAGTGCTTCTTCCCCTATGCCTCCTATTCGTATATTTTATTAGTGTAGTAGGATTGATCTGTAATACGGGAACCATAGGTAAAAACCTTTTGCTCAATACTAGAATTCACAATTGAAGCATCTAAGGCTGCATTAATCGTGGATACATGACAGAAGGGATTGCTTTTTTTATATTATAAACTTCACCTTCAAAAGCGTAGATTTTTTTCAATACTCGTTTTTCTTTCTATTCCAAATCGGCGAAAAAAAAAAATAATAATGATAATCAAATCGCACCATCTCTGTAATAAGTAAATGCCTCCTTTTCTCCGGAAGTTGTCGGAATGACTCGTAATAAGATATCGGCTACAATTGTAAAGGTTTTATCAATAAAATTTCCATTTATACGCGATCTTGGCATAGGTAATAATCCATTCTATAACTCTTTTGATTTCCTTTACCTTTTCTTTTGTGATAAAATTTTCTCACAAACAAAGGAATTGTATAGTACGAACTAACATAAAAGCGGAATCATTAAAATAAAAAAACCTTCTATCTACTTACTACTTACAATTTTTTCCGGTCAAAAAAGGTATCTATTAACCATAATCTAAAAAACGATGAATAACTCGCTATTCACCCAGGTACTCAGTCATAATCCTGGTGTCGGAGAGATGGCCGAGTGGTTGAAGGCGTAACATTGGAACTGTTATGTAGGCTTTTGTTTACCGAGGGTTCGAATCCCTCTCTTTCCGTACTTTCAACTAATTCACCAATCTTACGTGATTGACCACAATGTATCAAATCAAATAAAAAAGAATAGATATAAAATCTATCTTGTTTTGATTTTTAAATAGATTCTCTATTCCTAATTTCTTTGATATGGAATATGCTGGGAAGAGCAAACAAGGGATCCAAATCTCCCTACCAATCTATGATACATGAATAGGAAAAAGATTCCCCGATAAAATCCCTTACCTTGTACCTTTTTATTTTTAATCAAAAAGGAGGGCGAAGGGGAGTTGTCCGAACTCTTGTTTTTAGTTTTTTTTTTACTTAAGTTAGGTTTATTAAGTCTGTCTAGAGTAATATTCTACGACAAGCAATTCATTTATTTTCAAACCGACGCATTTCCTATCTATTATTTGATTGACTAACCCTTCATATTGGAATGTGTGAAGAGTCAGATGGTTTGGCAATTCCTCGGGGGCAGATGAATCAAGAAGATTTTGAACCAAAGTTCTAGAGTTTTGTTCATCCTTCACTGTAATAATATCTCGGGGTTTGCAGCGATAACTTGGTATATCAACTATATGACCATTAACTAAAATATGTCCATGGTTAACTAATTGGCGTGCTTGAGGAATAGTCAAAGCCATACCCAATCGAAAAAGGATGTTATCCAGACGCATTTCAAGTAATTGTAGTAAAACTTGACCTGTTGACCCCTTGGCTTTTCCGGCGATACGAACATATTTAAGTAATTGGCGTTCTGTAAGACCATAATGAAAACGCAATTTTTGTTTTTCTTCTAAACGAATACGATATTGAGATTTTTTTCCGGAGCGCGATTGGTTTCTAAGATCGCTTCCTGCCCTAGGCCTTTTACTAGTTAGTCCCGGTAAAGCCCCCAGACGGCGTATTTTTTTAAAACGAGGCCCTCGGTAACGTGACATAAAGACTCCTTTTTTTTTATTGAAATTGTACAAAACTAAACAAAATTAAAACTGAACTAAATGATAATGCTAAATGACGTGAAATCCACTCCAATAAACTATTGGAATACAAAGAGTAAGAAGATATATTCTTCTCAATATACAGATTTATTTTATTGTATATACAATATATATAAATAAAATAAATCATAAAAATTTTCCTTTATTTTCTTGATTTATTTTGTAAAGGTCTAGTCCTTTTACCCAATATATATTCCTATATGGAAGTTTATACTCCATAATATAAATGGAGTAGTAACTCTGGGAAAAGGTGAAATAAGTCTTTTCAATCTTCTTTTATTTTGAAAGTACATTAAAAATAATGTAAAAAAACAAAAAAATATGTAAAAGCCGGCTATCGGAATCGAACCGATGACCATCGCATTACAAATGCGATGCTCTAACCTCTGAGCTAAGCGGGCTCAAATAAAATAGCACGTGCATACAAATTCACTAAACTACTATATCCTATCAATTAACTATTCTATTCATTTTTTTCCTTATCTATTTAGAATTAATTAATCATATTCTATATATTATAGAACAAAATATAGCTCAAATAAATAGTGACTATCATTAAATAAATAAAACATAACCTTAATTACTTAATTAATAGAATATAGAAATATTCGAATTAATATTTTTTATAATTATTAGAATTATAAATCTATGAAGTAGACTTATAATCTTTTTCCGCTGCACATTGTAGAATTCTAAGTTTCAAAAAAAATCATAAATTTATTTTCATGGAAGTAAAAAAAAAAGAGAATCGACCGTTCGACTATTTTTAAAAATTTAAGACAAAAATGAGAAAAGGAATAACATATATATGTTATGTAATATATAACCATATTGAATTGCAAATACAAAAATGATAGAATCTTTGTTGATTAGACTAAATCAAAATGGATTGGGCTAAAAAAAATGAAAGAATATACCAAAGAAATAAAAAAAGTATCTATATGTAATGAATTCCAAAGTTTCGGCATAAGAAAAAGTGGAAAGACATAATAATGAGATCCTAATCTCAAAGCAAAAAGGGGGATATGGCGGAATCGGTAGACGCTACGGACTTAATTGGATTGAGCCTTGGTATGGAAACCTACTAAGTGATAACTTTCAAATTCAGAGAAACCCTGGAATTAACAACGGGCAATCCTGAGCCAAATCCTGATTTACGCGAACAAATTAGAGTTTAGAAAGCGATAAAAAAGGGATAGGTGCAGAGACTCAATGGAAGCTGTTCTAACAAATGGAGTTCACTACCTTGTGTTGATAAAGGAATCCTTGGATCCAAACTTCAAATAAAAAAGGATGAAGGATAAAAACCTATTTTGTATAAATATAGGTAACACAAAACGATCTCAAAAATGACGACCTGAATCGCGATTTATATATATTATATATATATTTTTTTTAGTAGAAATGGTGTGAATCAATTCGAAGTTTAAGAAAAAATAGAATATTCATTGATCAAATGATTCACTTCATAGTCTGATAGATCCTTGGTGGAACTTATTAATCGGACGAGAATAAAGATAGAGTCCCATTCTACATGTCAATACTGACAACAATGAAATTTATAGTAAGATGAAAATCCGTTGACTTTTAAAATCGTGAGGGTTCAAGTCCCTCTATCCCCAAACATACCCCCCCCAAAAAAGTATGTTTGACGCCTTACCTTTTTTTAGTTATTCAAGAATTCATTATCTTTTTTCATTCATCCTACGCTTTTACAAACTAGAATTTCTTTTCTTATTATAGACAAGTCTTGTGGGATATATGATACACGTACAAATGAGAAAAAAAATATCGATTTGAATTATTT